CATGCAAGAAGGAAGTTTGAGCTTGATGCAAATGGCTAAAATATCTTCTGCTTTATATGATTATCAATCAAATAAAAAATTATTTTATGTATCAATCCTTACATCTCCTACTACTGGTGGGGTAACAGCGAGTTTTGGTATGTTGGGAGATATCATTATTGCTGAACCCAATGCCTACATTGCATTTGCGGGTAAACGAGTAATTGAGCAAACATTGAATAAAACAGTACCTGAAGGTTCCCAAGCGGCCGAATATTTATTCCAGAAGGGTTTATTCGATTTAATCGTACCACGGAATCTTTTAAAAAGTGTTCTGAGTGAGTTATTTAAGCTCCACGCTTTCTTTCCTTTAAGTCAAAACAAGTACAAATAGAAGTAGAATATTAAGTTCAATTCTTTTCTTTATAGTAAATAATATGGTCAAAAAGTAGTTAGTTTATCGGAATCAAAGGTAAAAATCCGAAGGATGGGACTTTCTTTGCTGACATAAGATTTAATTGTAGAAAAAAGAAATTATTATACATATCATTCATGTCAAAAGATGAATAAGTCCATTTATTTAGTTATACATTTCTTGAACTATTTATTATATATACTCGCTTAGATAGATACTTCAATCTAGATTTGTCTATATTAATTCGAAATCCAGTTTAATTTGTATAATTTGACATTTACAATTGAATAATTCAAATTAATAATTGTGAATTCTATTAATTTCTATTAATAATTTATGATATTAATTTATATTAATTAATAGAAATTAATAGAAAAAAGGGGATTCCATAATATGTATAATAGGATAAAAATTCAATAAATAGAATTTTTTTGCTATCATTTGTGAATTTTATTCTATATCTATAATTCTTAATTATAATTATTATAAGATATTTTTATAACAATATAATAATAACAGGTACAAATAGTAAATCGAGGTACCCATTCTATGACAACTCTCACCTTTCCCTCTGTTTTTGTGCCTTTAGTAGGCCTAGTTTTTCCGGCAATTGCAATGGCTTCATTATCTCTTCATATTCAAAACAACAAGATTGTTTAGATCCGATAAGACCAAATCTCATCTATATTCTATATATATATTTTTAATTTTCGAAAACTTAGACTTGTATCATAACACTAAATATCCATTTAGTGGAATATGGTATAAGATGCGTCTTTCGCTGAGCATAACTTTTAAAAAACTTTTCTACATGTATAAAATGATATATGGGAAAATGCATTCTAGCTATTTGAAAAGAAAATAGAACAGGATCCGTGGATGTCTGAAATGAAAAGTCAGTATATCTCTATATATTGATATCCATAGTAGGAGCGTATAAGAATGAGGTTCTTATTTTAGATCTAACCAATTTGATAAATTACTTCTAAAGATTCATATCAAAATAGTGCTAGTTGATGAAAGTTATTTCGGAAACAACAAAAAAGAGTAAATTCAAATTAATTTGGACTATTCTCTCAATTCCAAAAAAATGCAATCGAAATCGAATCAAGTAAAGTATGAGTTGGCGATCAGAACATCTATGGATAGAACTTATAGTGGGATCTCGAAAAATAAGTAATTTCTGCTGGGCTTTTATCGTTTTTTTAGGCTCATTAGGCTTCTTATTAACTGGAGCTTCCAGTTATCTTGATAGAAATTTGATATCTTTTTTTCCGTCTCAACAAATCATTTTTTTTCCACAAGGACTCATAATGTGTTTCTATGGGATCGCGGGTCTTTTTATTAGTTCCTATTTGTGGTGCACAATTTCCTGGAATGTAGGTAGTGGTTATGATCGATTCGATAGAAAAGAAGGAATAGTTTCTATTTTTCGTTGGGGATTTCCTGGAAAAAATCGTCGCATCTTCCTCCGATTTCTTCTAAAAGATATTCAGTCCGTGCGAATAGAAGTTAAAGAGGGTAGTCGGGTTCTTTATATGGAAATCAGAGGCCAAGGGGCCATTCCTTTGACTCGTACTGATGAGAATTTGACTCCACGAGAAATTGAAGAAAAAGCTGCTGAATTAGCCTATTTTTTGCGTGTACCAATTGAGGTATTTTGAAAAAGAAACTAAAGAATAAATTCTTTCTTAGCAGGAGAGACAAAACTCAAGAATCTCCTTTCTCTATAACTGAAATTTTTTCAAAACGATCACTCGATATAAAGCAGACGCATATGGAATAGTCATAAAAGAAAATCATTTTTGTGGTCTTTTTCTTTATGTGTAGGGAAATCTATTGAATTCAATTCAGTAACAAAACTAGTAAGAAACCAAACTAATAGAGTTATACGATATATCAAAACATTTCGAAATAAAGAATTTTTTCTTTCCTTTTTAGTTTGAATTTGAAGTCTAACAAATGTTGGACTTGATACTTTAGATCCAGATAGATCTTGTAAATTTTTCATTTTTTGTCAATCGAACTTTCTTTTTATTTTGTGCTCTTTAATGACTAAACAATTGAATATCTTCTAACTTTCTAATTGATTTTTTCTGTCTTGTTTTACCACTCTCTTTTGATCATTAAAATATTCTTCCGAAAATTCACTCCATTTTTCAAAAGGAAATACTTTTTTTTTATTTAGATATCTGGAAATAATCTTTTTTTATTATTTATTTTTCATTTATTTCTTTAGTGGATTTTGATTCTATTTCTTTTTTTATTTCTAGACTCAAGGACTAACCAGGAAATCAAAAAAAAATGGATACCCTAGAAGAGGACTCATGCTTGAGAAAAATTTTGGATCACATAGAATCGGCGAATAAAGTGGGTTCATTAACAATTCACAAATGAAAAATGGCAAAAAATAAAACATTTAATCCTTTCCTCTATCTTACATCTATAGTATTTTTGCCCTGGTGGATTTCTTTCTCATTTAAGAAAAGTTTGGAATCTTGGGTTACTAATTGGTGGAATACTACACAATCCGAACCTTTTTTGAATGATATTCAAGAAAATTATATTCTAGAAAAATTCATAGAATTAGAGAAACTCCTTCTCTTGGAGGAAATGATTAAGGAATACTCAGAGACACATTTACAAAAGTTTCATATAGGAATCCACAAAGAAACCATCCAATTAATGAAGATATACAACGAAGATCATATGCATACGATTTTGCACTTCTCAACAAATATAATATGTTTCATTTTTCTAAGTGGTTATTCTATTCTGGGTAATCAAGAACTTGTTATTCTTAACTCTTGGGCACAAGAATTCGTATATAACTTAAGTGATACAATAAAATCTTTTTCTATTCTTTTATTAACTGATTTATGCATCGGATTTCATTCGCCCCATGGGTGGGAACTAATGATTGGTTCTGTCTACAAAGATTTTGGATTTGTTCATAACGATCAAATTATATCTGGTCTTGTTTCCACCTTTCCAGTAATTCTAGATACAATTTTTAAATATTGGATTTTCCGTTATTTAAATCGCGTATCCCCCTCACTTGTAGTAATTTATCATTCAATGAATGATTGACAAATGATCTACTCAGTTTTGTTACTTTGTAGTTATACATAAGAAAAACTTTTGAAATCTTACTTATTCTTTATATTTGTACTGATCCCAGGGATTTTTTTCTATATTATTAGAGTAAAATTTTTCCATTAAAGTAAATAGCATAATTGTGGATAGAGAACTATATTAGTGATCTACCCATTTTATTGTAGAAATTTTTGGGATCAATAAATGTACCATGCCAACTAAAAAGACTTTTTCTTGGATAAAGGAACAGATTACTCGATCCGTTTCCGTATCATTCATGATATATATCATAACTTGGGCATCTATTTCAAGTGCATATCCCATTTTTGCACAGCAGGGTTATGAAAATCCACGAGAAGCCACTGGGCGTATTGTATGCGCCAATTGTCATTTAGCTAATAAGCCCGTGGATATTGAAGTTCCACAAGCAGTACTTCCTGATACTGTATTTGAAGCCGTTGTTCGAATTCCTTATGATATGCAATTGAAACAAGTTCTTGCTAATGGTAAAAAGGGGGGTTTGAATGTGGGGGCTGTTCTTATTTTACCTGAGAGTTTTGAATTAGCCCCTCCTGATCGTATTTCCCCTGAGATAAAAGAAAAAATGGGTAATCTGTCTTTTCAGAGTTATCGCCCCGATAAAAAAAATATTCTTGTGATAGGGCCTGTTCCTGGTCAGAAATATATTGAAATCACCTTTCCTATTCTTTCACCCGATCCCGCTACTAAGAAAGATGTTCACTTCTTAAAATATCCTATATACGTAGGTGGAAACAGGGGAAGGGGTCAGATTTATCCCGACGGAAGTAAGAGTAACAATACAGTTTATAATGCTACAGCAGCGGGTATAGTAAGCAAAATAGTACGAAAAGAAAAAGGCGGATATGAAATATCCATAGTAGATGCAGCAGATGGGCGTCAAGTGGTTGATATTATCCCTCCAGGACCAGAACTTCTTGTTTCAGAGGGCGAGTCTATCAAATTTGATCAACCATTAACAAGTAATCCTAATGTGGGTGGATTTGGTCAGGGAGATGCAGAAATAGTACTTCAAGATGCATTACGTGTCCAAGGGCTTTTATTCTTCTTAGCATCTGTTGTTTTGGCCCAAATTTTTTTGGTTCTTAAAAAGAAACAGTTTGAGAAGGTTCAATTGTCGGAAATGAATTTCTAGACTCGCGGATTTCTCAACATCAAGTTAAAAAAAAATTTGTTAGTGATTATGTATAATAGAAGAAAAATATTTTAGCTTTTTATACTGTTTTTCTAGGAGATGCTGGAAATTTATTTTACTGCATTCTTAGTCATAGTATGTAAATTGTGAAGAAAGAAGACTATTTAAGTCTTTCTTTTTTTTATCCAAGTAGGAGTGGTGTGACTATCTTAGTCTTGCCAAATTTAAATGTCAGAAAATACATCAAAAATTATTAATTCTATTAGAATCAAACTCGGCTAGATATAAATAAGCGGGAAATAGAAGAACGGCTCATTGTGGAGAACAAATAATTCT